ATAAGTAAAAGGTAATATCAGGTCGTTCGCCCCAAAATGGATTAGATCCTTTTTATTGAAAAAGAAAAGAAATGATCAAAATTGAAGTTCTTTTCAAATCCCATTTTTTTATTTTATTCCAAAATTACTTAAATATAATTTCATTTTTGAATGAAGTTACACGACACAGTTCTTATTACTATTACTTTACTCAACTCACGAATTGCACAATGAATCTGTCGATTCGGAATCACAGGACCGATCGATGTCACAGCTGATGAATCAAGAACTTTCAATTGAACTAAACTAATCCTGTCAATTGGTTTTTTCTTACCGTTACTGTTGTATCTGGGAAAATTGAAACTTAGGTAAGTGTTTTATCAACATATGTAACAAAAGAACATATCTAATTTAGCTCTTTCATGCCTACTATAACTAGTTATTTCGGTTTTCTACTGGCTGCTTTAACTATAACCCCAGCTCTATTGATTGGTTTGAATAAGATACGACTTATTTGAAATGAATTGAATGAACAATTCATAAAAATGAATATTTCTCTGAGATTCCAGGTGTTCCATGGTTCCTTTCCACATCAATTGCCAATTCTTGGTTATTGAGATTCACGGATAATTCAGATTAATATTTAGGGATAGATCTTACCCATCTTTTTATCCCCTCAAAAAACCGAAATGATTGAAGTTTTTCTATTTGGAATCGTCTTAGGTCTAATTCCTATTACTTTGGCGGGATTATTCGTAACTGCATATTTACAATACAGACGTGGTGATCAGTTGGACCTTTGATTGAGTAACATTTATTTTTTTTGATTGACCTCCTCCCTGCGGGAGGTCAAATTCAAGTTTCAATTAAACTTTTTTTTGTTAAGTTTTTTTATTGTGATTCGACATAACATAAACGGAATCACGCTCTGCAGGATTTGAACCCACGACATCGGGTTTTGGAGACCCGCGTTCTACCGAACTGAACTAAGAGCGCTTTCTTATTACAGGAGATACGACTGTAGTGTAAAGAAAAGGTTTTTTTACCCCCAAACATATCTTGCATACGTATAGCATGCAAAAATGAAAGATTATGTCCAATTTCAATCGATCTTAATTAATCCCTCGTTACTGCCCATAAGAGAAGTAATAGGTAGGGATGACAGGATTTGAACCCGTGACATTTTGTACCCAAAACAAACGCGCTACCAAGCTGCGCTACATCCCTTTTTAAAGTTCTTGTACAGTGTCATTGTACAAAATCCCTGTCTTGTTTTCCACATTGTTATTTTCCCCTCTATCTATATACAATTTTCTTGTCATTTCTTTGGTTTCATATAATAAAAGAATTTTATACATCTGAAACCTAACGTATAAAAAAAAATTAAAATTTATCTTATCGGTGTATCGTATAAAAAAAATAATAAAAATTTATCGGAAATGCTCAGGAAGAAGGGGTCATCTTTTTCTTTTTTAGGGACAGGAAAATCTCATCTATTGGTTCATTGTACATATCTATTTTAGTTAGGAATTCCGCGTAAAGTAAAAAAAATACAAATGATCTTGAACTACAACATCTGACCATACATATATGTATTACAATAAAGAAGGAGGATTTTCAATGCGAGATATAAAAACATATCTTTCCGTGGCACCTGTGCTAACTACTCTATGGTTTGGGTCTTTAGCAGGTCTATTGATAGAAATTAATCGTTTATTCCCAGATGCCTTGTCATTCCCTTTTTTTTCATTCTAGTTATTAATATGCGAAGAAATGAAGATGCGAAGAAATGAAGAAAATTAGGGATACAATTCTACGTGACGTGACTAAAATTTCGCCCCTTCCTTTTTTTTTCAGTTCTTTAGGATAGGAGGATAGGAAGGAAAGAAAAAGAAAAAGTGTATTGTATTGAACCTCGACAAAAATCTGGTGAATCTAAGATCGAATTTTGGGGAACAGAAACGGAAATGTGTATCCAGATCTAGGGCAGGATCCACGAAATCATAGCATAGAAAGAAGATACTTAAATGAAATATTGGGATTTAAGATAGGAATAATTGATAGTTAGAAAGAAATTGTATTACTTAATTATTACTTTATTATTAATTATTACTATTACTCTATTAATATTAATTGTAATTATATAATTACAACACATACAACACAACGAAATCTTTAGCTTTAGAAATGAAAATTTAATTTCAAGTTAGTAACTTCTATTGATTTTCTTATTTATTTTTTTGTTCTTTTATTCTTCTTCAGTTCGGGTCGAAAATAGAAGAAGTTAAGTCGATCCAAATCAAAAGGGGGTTCATGGCCAAGGGTAAAGATGTCAGAGTCAGAGTTATTTTGGAATGTACCAGTTGTGTCCGAAATGGTGTCAATAAAGAAAAGCCGGGTATTTCTAGATATATTACTCAAAAGAATCGACACAATACATCCAGTCGATTAGAATTGAGAAAATTTTGTCACTATTGTCACAAGCATACGATTCATGGGGAAATAAAGAAATAGATGGAACGGAACGTGTGCGCGATCTTTCCAAGGAACAGGAAGAGGAAGAACTTAACATATTTAAGTTAACATATTTAACTTAACATAAACATATTTAACTTAACACATATAATATAACATATATAATATACATAATATATACAATACAAATCAAACCCGATTTAATTTTCATATATATATATATATATACTATACATATGATGTGTATTATATATGATATGTATAATATAAACGATGCGAATCAAAGCCTATTTCGGTCAGATCTGAAATGAATAAAGAAATAGAATTTTAGAGATAAGGAATAAACCATGGATAAATCCAAGCAACCTTTTCGTAAATACAAGCGATCCTTTCGTAGGCGTTTGTCCCCAATTGGATCGGGGGATCGAATCGATTATAGAAACATGAGTTTAATTAGTCGATTTATTAGTGAACAAGGAAAAATATTATCTAGACGGGTGAATAAATTGACCTTGAAACAACAACGATTAATTACTATTGCTATAAAACAAGCTCGTATTTTATCTTTGTTACCTTTTCTTAATAATGAGAAACAATTTGAGAGAGCCGAGTCGATCCCCAGAACTACTGGTCCTAGAACCAGAAATAAATAAACACACTCCTCAATTGACTCAAAACTCCAATCGGAACTCAAGCTCAGATTGATGTTTTGTTCAAAAGGCCTAGAATCCCGATTTTTTTCTTGTGTTATAAGAAATAACAAATGGGGGAAGAAGAAATCTTTTTTTTTTATTGAAACATGTTCGTTCATTCCTACTACTTATCTTACTTAATTTTTTTTATTCTATCTTCCCGGAGTTCATTCTCCGGGGAATTCTGTTTCAATTTCAATCATTTCTGTATTATATTTTATAATATCATATCCTTTATTTGATAATCTTATTGGAAATCATGTAAAGACAATTCTTATTTGATATAGATATTTGCGCAAGTATTTTACGATTAAGAAGCAATTGCTTCTTGTACAGATTTGGTATTAATCTACTATAATTATAGAATACCTTATTCTCACGAATTACTGCATTTATTCGAGTGATCCACAAACTACGAAAATCCCTCTTTTGCCTGCCTCTATCTCGATGAGAGGAAACCAAAGCTCTCATTTTCTGTTGAGTAGTCGTTCGAGTAAGTCTTGAATGAGCCCCAATAAAGGTTGATGCAAATAAACGAATTTTTGTTCGACGTTTCCGAGCTGTATATCCTCGTCTAACTCTGGTCATTGAATCAAATTAAACCTTAATGAATAACTAATTGATTTCTCTTCTTTCAGTCATCCTTTACCCCCCGTCAATTAATAACAAAACGGATTATTCCGATATATAAAATATAAATTCCAATGGCTTTTGCTACTATGACTTTCCCCAACCACGATTTTTTATTCCTTCCAGGCATTTCACCTGGAAATAAGAAATTCTAACGATACCAAATAAAAAAAATAGTGGGTTCCATCGTTTCTATGGTTACTTTTTTTTTTAAACGGTGAGGTCCTCTCTATACACCGGAGCCTCTTCTTTCATTTTATCAAATGTTATTGTTAACTTGTATAGTTCACACTCTTTGGCTCTACCCATCAATTATACAGTAATAGTTCTTTTCACAATAAGAGTTATCCATACAGTGACGGCATTTAATTATGAAAGTTGGCTAGGTAGCTGACCCTGTTAGTCCGTTCTTTCAAGAATAGGAGTATAACCTTTTTGCTTCTTATAATACCATTTCCTCCGCTTAATGGATAACCATTTGCCCCCAATGGGGAATTGCTTTTCATCTCAAATCTAGGTGATTGGATTTGCACCAATGTAAACCATAAATTCCAAACACAATATAGGTATATGATAGATCTTCTCTATCTATCCTATTCATTGGTACTGGTCATTGATACTGTAAAATTGTCTCATTTGTTCGAACTCATGATCTGAACGAGTCGCACATACACCCTAGTGCATGTTCCTCGACGCTGAGGACATCCTCTAAGAGCGGGGGATTTCGTGACATTTCTTATTGGCTGTCTTGTGTTTCTAATAAGTTGTTTAATAGTTGGCATGTCGTATGTATATATAGAATTCTAGAATGGGATGGGTTGGTTTAGATCGATCTTAACCTGATGATTGATGATCATGAATTTTTTTTTCTATTCAATATCAAATCGCAGAAAATTCGAATTATGGTTTGAAATGGATTTACATGAAATCCCTAGTATTTTCATTTTCGACCGCTACAAGATCAACAATGCCATGAACTTGGGCTTCTGTTGCTGACATAAAAACATCTCTTTCCATGTCTTCGGATACAACCCATAAAGGATTACCCGTTCTTTGTACATAAACCTTTGTGAGGGTTTCGCGAAGTTTCAGTAGTTCTTCCGCTTCCAGGATAAATTCGCCTGCTTGTGCTTCATAAAAAGAACTAGCAGGTTGGTGAATCATAACCCTGATGATATTGATATAACATCATGAACGGTTCTTCTATCTTGCATGATTGGGCTAAAGTAAGGGATAAAAAAAATATAAGAAAAAAAATAGAATTGTACAACCGTACAGGCATCTTTTGTGCATACGGCTCTACAATGGAATTTACTTTTTCTTTTTCTTCTCTTCTATTCTATTGAAGAAAGAAATAGAATCCATCCGATCCAGATCGTTGAATGATCCATTTACCACCCTTCCTTTCATAGGAGTAAAAAAAATACTATGATGGTTCTGTTGCTTTATATATTTATTTTGTCTGTGATTTAGCAATCCCAAAGTTCCTTTCTGATACGATCAAATAAGGAAAAAAATGATCTTTTTTTTTTTCATTTTTGTACTTTTTCTTTCATAACATAAATATCAGAAAGAAAATTCTGGTGTGGAAAAGAATGGTTTGTGACGCTGAAATGTACCCCCGACACATAAGATCAAATCCGAAATGACCTCTGTTTCATACTACTATCTCGACATAAAATCTCATGTTATGAAAAAAACAATAATGGTTTGCTCATATCGAACTCGAAGTGCCATGCTATTATTACTTATTATTCATATTCAATATGGGAAGGCATAGTCTTCCTTTTTTTTTTCAAATAAAAAAACTCATTGGCGCCAAGCGTGAGGGAATGCTAGACGTTTGGTAATTTCTCCTCCGACCAGAATGAAAGATCCCATTGAAGCGGCTAATCCCATGCATATTGTATGCACATCGGGTGGCACAAATTGCATAGTATCATAAATGGCTATTCCTGGTATTACCCATCCGCCGGGAGAGTTTATAAATAAATAAAGATCCCTAGTATCATCTTCTATACTGAGATATACCATGAGACCAACAAGTTGATTCGAGATCTCGCTATCAACTTCTTGTCCTAAAAAAAGTAATCTTTCTCGATAAAGTCGGTTGATTAGGACAAAATTGGTTCCCTTAGGAACCGTACGTGCACCTTTGGATGCATACGGTTCAAAAAATAAAATTGCGAAAAAAAAAGAATCAATGTGTCGATTCCAGTTCTATTTCTTTTTTTTTTCTGTAACAGGTTTTTGTTTTTCTAATGAAGGGGGTTTTCTTCTTCTATTTTTCAAAAAACATAAGATGAGTTTTTGTTCCCTTACCTATAAAAAAAAAGAATTTACTGAACTTATTGAACTAACCTCTCATTGATGTATTGTTTCATCGAGATTCAAATCACGATGTCATTTTATTGTTACTGAATGGGCCCTTTCAATTTTTTTAGGTTCATGTTTGTTCTACTCCGGGAAAAGATCTGCCCGAATTCTATTTGTACATATAGGGCAAATGATCTCAGTACCACTTTTTTTTGTTACGACTTCTTTTTCAATTTGTTTCATGTCTTCTCCAAACTATTCGATGTATTCATCATACTACTCCATTGGTTGGCAGTTTGAGATCGCTCCTATAGTAAGTATAAGAATCGTTTATGATATAAGTGGTAATCGTACATATATTATCAATTTGTTACCAATTTGGTATTTTCTGAGCGGAGCCTGGAGACTTTATTTTATCAGTCCAAGTCAACCATAAATTCTTCTAATTGATAATATTGATACCCAATATAAATTGATCTAATTGTACTTCACGCTCCAAATGATTGATGGTTCACTCAATCTCAATACAATATTTTTTGGGCGAAACAGAGGATATCTCGATCGGGGGAGAGAACGGGTAAATCCCATATGACCCAATATGTCTGACAAGTCGCACTATACGTCAACCCAAACTGCATCTTCCTCTCCAGGACTCCGAAAAGGTACTTTTGGAACACCAATGGGCATTAAATTAAAGAAAAAAAAAATTAAGTACTATACTTCACTTTAATATGGAAACGTAACAATGGGTTTATTGTCTTCATCCTTTTTTCTGTTTATTCTATTTTCTAGATAGATTGATTGGAAGGTTTATAGAGTAAGATAGAATGAATAAAGAAAAATTTTAACGAACGGAGCAATCGATCGTTCGAATGATAAACAAGTATCTATGCATTCGTTCCCACAAAATGGGACCAATTCTCCCATTGCGTATTGGTACTTATCGGGTATAGAATAGATCTGCTTCTCTTTGTTCTTATGAACAGAATTGTTCCGTTATTTTCAATGGAACGGAATAAATATTAACTCTTTCTCATACAGAATCCGCTGAAAAGGTTAGGTACTTAGGTACATAGTATAGTCCTTTCCAATGCGATAAAATAAGGTGACATAGTGTCTATTTATCTTTGATAAAGGGGTATTTCCATGGGTTTGCCTTGGTATCGTGTTCATACTGTCGTATTGAATGATCCCGGTCGATTGCTTTCTGTCCATATAATGCATACAGCTCTAGTTTCTGGTTGGGCCGGTTCGATGGCTCTATACGAATTAGCGGTTTTTGATCCCTCTGACCCTGTTCTTGATCCAATGTGGAGACAAGGTATGTTCGTTATACCCTTCATGACTCGTTTAGGAATAACCAATTCGTGGGGTGGTTGGAGTATTTCAGGAGGAACTATAACGAATCCGGGTATTTGGAGTTATGAAGGTGTTGCAGGGGCACATATTGTGTTTTCTGGCTTGTGCTTCTTGGCAGCTATCTGGCATTGGGTGTATTGGGATCTAGAAATATTCTGTGATGAGCGTACGGGAAAACCTTCTTTGGATTTGCCCAAGATCTTTGGAATTCATTTATTTCTCTCAGGGGTGGCTTGCTTTGGCTTTGGCGCATTTCATGTAACAGGTTTGTATGGTCCTGGAATATGGGTGTCCGATCCTTATGGACTAACTGGAAAAGTACAATCTGTAAATCCAGCGTGGGGCGCGGAAGGTTTTGATCCTTTTGTTCCGGGAGGAATAGCCTCTCATCATATTGCAGCGGGTACATTGGGCATATTAGCAGGTCTATTCCATCTTAGTGTCCGTCCGCCTCAACGTCTATACAAAGGATTACGTATGGGAAATATTGAAACTGTACTTTCTAGTAGTATCGCTGCTGTTTTTTTTGCAGCTTTCGTTGTTGCTGGAACTATGTGGTATGGTTCAGCAACTACCCCAATCGAATTATTTGGTCCCACTCGTTATCAGTGGGATCAGGGATACTTTCAGCAAGAAATATATCGAAGAGTTAGCGCCGGACTAGCCGAAAATCTGAGTTTATCGGAAGCTTGGTCTAAAATTCCCGAAAAATTAGCTTTTTATGATTACATTGGTAATAATCCGGCAAAAGGGGGATTATTCAGAGCAGGCTCAATGGACAACGGGGATGGAATAGCTATTGGATGGTTAGGACACCCCGTCTTTAGAGATAAAGAAGGGCGCGAGCTTTTTGTACGTCGTATGCCTACTTTTTTTGAAACATTTCCGGTAGTTTTAGTAGATGGAGACGGAATTGTGAGAGCCGATGTTCCTTTTAGAAGGGCAGAATCAAAGTATAGTGTTGAACAAGTAGGTGTAACTGTCGAGTTCTATGGTGGTGAACTCAATGGAGTTAGTTATGGTGATCCTGCTACTGTAAAAAAATACGCTAGACGTGCCCAATTAGGTGAAATTTTTGAATTAGATCGGGCTACTTTGAAATCCGATGGTGTTTTTCGTAGCAGTCCAAGGGGTTGGTTCACTTTTGGGCATGCTACGTTTGCTTTGCTCTTCTTTTTTGGACACATTTGGCATGGTGCTAGAACCTTGTTCAGAGATGTTTTTGCTGGTATTGATCCAGATTTGGATGCTCAAGTGGAATTTGGAGCATTTCAAAAACTTGGGGATCCAACTACAAGGAGACAAGTAGTCTGATACAACATTGCTCTGGTATCTTTCGCCTCTATTTTTTTTTGATTTGACATAAGGTACCGGAGAAATCTTGATTTGAATCACCATTTTTTCTTTGACTCTTTACTTTTCTTTATATGGTAAATGATCCCAAATGAATAGGTGTGGAAGCTATAATTGTAAACCACGATCGAATCTATGGAAGCATTGGTTTATACATTCCTTTTAGTCTCGACTTTAGGGATAATTTTTTTCGCTATCTTTTTTCGAGAACCGCCTAAGGTTCCGACTAAAACTAAAAAAATGAAATAATTTTTCATTATCTCAATTGAAGTAATGAGCCTCCCAATATGGGAGACTCATTACTTCAACTAGTCCCCGTGTTCTTCGAATGGATCTCTTAGTTGTTGAGAGGGTTGCCCAAAAGCGGTATATAAGGCGTACCCAGTAAAGCTTACAAGTAAACCAGATATGGAGATGGCGACTAGGGTTGCTGTTTCCATTTTTAGATAATTTCAAGATCACAATGGATCTACGATAAGATCGTTTATTTACAACTACAACGGAATGGTATACAAAGTCAACAGATCTCAACCAAGGAATAGTATTTTATGGCTACACAAACCGTTGAGGGTAGTTCTAGATCTGGGCCAAGACGAACTACTGTAGGGAATTTATTGAAACCATTGAATTCGGAATATGGTAAAGTAGCACCGGGCTGGGGGACTACACCACTTATGGGGGTCGCAATGGCTCTATTTGCGATATTCCTATCTATTATTTTGGAAATTTATAATTCTTCCGTTTTACTGGATGGAATTTCAATGAGTTAGGTTCATAAGAACTATAAAGTCCTAGTTTTTCAATCAAAAAAATTACTTTACTTAAGAAAGACTCGGATTTCTAGACCATTCTGGTAGTTCGACCGTGAGATTTATTTGTTTCGGTATTTCCGGAATATGAGTGTGTGACTTGTTATAATTGATCCTATTGATAATACAGAAAATGGGCCTGTCATCTCTATCAAGATGATTCTACCTCGTCGGATATTTATTCTAGTATCTGGAGCACGGAATATATAGAATAGATCAAGAAAAGAAATATTTGAACTATGATTCATACCTACTATTTACTATTCAGACTTCGCAACCGGACTCAAAAAAAAAATTCAAATAGGTATTTCCTAAATCAAACGATTTTTCTTCTTTCAGTTTGAACAAAGGACAAATGTTTCTCTAGATTTTGTTGAGTTATTACAT